GTTATCATAGCTTACTATTCAAAGCATAGCACTGAAAATGCTAAGACGGAACTAACCTGATTTAACATTAAAGGTCTTGGTCTTAAACCTATCATTATCTACACCCCCTAATTATACATGCAAGCCTCACCATGACAGTGAAACAGCCCACCACACCAGGTCTGGAGCAGGCATCAGGTATTACACCCATAACGCCAAGCAATATACCAAGCCACACCCCCACGGGTCCACAGCAGTAGTTAATATTAGGCCATAAGCGAAAGCTTGACCTAGCAATAGGGTTTTAGGGCCGGTTAATCTCGTGCCAGCGACCGCGGTTATACGACAGACCCAAGATAATCCACAACGGCGTAAAGCACGACTAAGTAACATGTACCACTGTTTTAGGAATGAAAATCACCAGGCTGTAAAAAGCCATAGGCCACACTAATCACACCCCCTAACAACTAAACAGCCCTAACTCGTGAAAGCCAGGACACAAACTAAGATTAGATACCTTACTATGCCAGGCCATAACACAACAATCAAACAACCAATTGTTCGCCAAATAACTACGAGTACAAACTTAAAATTTAAAAGACTTGACGGTACTTCACAACAACCTAGAGGAGCCTGTCTAATAACCGATACTCCACGATTAACCCAACCTACTCTAGCCAACCAGTCTATATACCGCCGTCGCCAGCTTACCTTGTGAAAGAAATTAAAGTAAACAAAATAGACAACCCTCTAACACGACAGGTCGAGGTGTAACTAATGAGTAGGACAAAAGATGGGCTACATTTTCTAAAACAGAAAATACGGATAAACTATGAAACCAGAAACTGAAGAAGGATTTAGCAGTACGTTAAGAACAAAATACTTAACCGAAATCTGCAATGAAGTGCGCACACACCGCCCGTCATCCCTGTAACAACAATTAAAAATTAATAAACGATACAACCACCTTTTAAAGCAGGGCAAGTCGTAACATGGTAAGCGTACTGGAAAGTGCGCTTAGAAACAAAAAGTAGCTTACAAAAAGCATTCGACCTACACTCGAACGACATTACAATAAATCTTTTTGAGCTGAAATAACAACACAACACAAACATCCATTAAACATTAAACAAACCATTTGACCCACTAAGTAGATGCGATCGAACAGCAACAACTAACCACAAAGTACCGCAAGGGAAACCATTAAGCAACAAACAGCAAAGATAAGCCCTTGTACCTTTCGCATCATGGTTTAGCAAGATATCACGGACAAGAAGAATCACAGCCCACACCCCCGAAACCAGATGAGCTACTTCCGAGCAGCCTACCGGGCTAACCCGTCTCTGTAGCAAAAGAGTGGGAAGACTTAAAAGTAGAGGTGAAACGCCTACCGAACCTGGAGATAGCTGGCTACCCAAAAAAGAATCTAAGTTCTACTTTAGACCAAAAAATAATAACTTATAGACTAAAGATAATCAATAGGGGTACAGCTCTATTGACACAGGATTCAACCTGAATTTGAGAGGAAAACATTAACTCACACCTCCAGTAGGCCTTTAAGCAGCCACCTAACAAAATATCGTTAAAGAATTTACTAAAACAATAAACACTCTGATAAAAAACTCCAAACAAACTAAAGGTAAACTCATTCATATGAATAATACTATGCTAAAACTAATAATAAGACACCCCCTCTAACAACGCCCCCATCCACTAGAAACGGATAAACCACTAGTAATCAACAGACCACAACAGGTTAAACCGACTAATCAATACACACCCCCATACAAACTGTGACACCAACACAGGAGCGTTATAAAGAAAGATAAAATATTATAAAAGGAACTCGGCAACCAAAGACTCCAACTGTTTAACAAAAACATAACCTTTAGCCAGAACAAATATTAAAGGCAACGCCTGCCCAGTGAACAATTAAACGGCCGCGGTACCCTAACCGTGCAAAGGTAGCGTAATCACCTGTCTATTAATTGTAGACCCGTATGAAAGGCAAAATGAGAGTCTGCCTGTCTCTTATAATAAATCAATTAAACTGATCTCCTAGTAAAAAAGCTAGAATACCAACATAAGACCAGAAGACCCTGTGAAGCTTAAACTAAACTATTAAACCCTATAATACCTACTTTCGGTTGGGGCGACCTTGGAAAAAAAAAGAACTTCCAAACACATGACCATAACTCATTCATCAGGCCAACAAGCCTAACACGACCCAGTACAACTGACAACTGAAACAAGTTACTCCAGGGATAACAGCGCTATCTTCTTCAAGAGTCCATATCAAAAAGAAGGTTTACGACCTCGATGTTGGATCAGGACATCCTAATGGTGCAGCCGCTATTAAGGGTTCGTTTGTTCAACGATTAACAGTCCTACGTGATCTGAGTTCAGACCGGAGCAATCCAGGTCGGTTTCTATCTATGACATGCCATACCCAGTACGAAAGGACCGATAAGGCAAAGCCAATACTCAAAGCACGCTTTTAAAATCATAAAAAATCAACACATTAAGACAAACCCTTTAAACCAAGATAAGGTTAATTAAGGACTACCCTTAATTATTCTAAAAACCCTATTAAACATAACCAATTCTCTTCTATATATCCTCTCTATCCTTATCGCCGTAGCATTCCTAACCCTACTAGAACGAAAACTAATAGGCTACATACAACACCGCAAAGGCCCCAACATAGTTGGAGCAGTTGGACTACTCCAACCAATCGCAGACGGCTTAAAACTAATTACAAAAGAATCAACAAAACCAACCATGTCTTCACCAATCCTATTTACACTATCCCCAATTATAGCCCTAACACTCGCCCTAACCTCATGAGCACCAATACCTATACCAACACCACTAACCAACATAAATCTAGGTCTATTATTTATTATAGCTATGTCCGGCATATTCACCTATACAATTCTATGATCGGGTTGATCATCAAACTCAAAATACCCCTTAATAGGGGCAATACGAGCTGTAGCCCAAATCATTTCATACGAAGTCACACTAGGACTAATCATTATCTCAATAGCTACTATCTCCGGCGGTTATTCCCTCAATACATTCACAGAAACACAAAATAACCTATGACTACTAATTCCATCCTGACCCCTAGCAATAATATGATTCACATCAACTCTAGCAGAAACCAACCGATCACCATTTGATTTAACAGAAGGAGAGTCCGAATTAGTCTCAGGGTTTAACGTAGAATTCTCAGCCGGACCATTCGCACTCCTATTCCTAGCAGAATACACCAACATTCTACTAATAAACACTCTTTCAACCATAATATTCATCAACCCAGGCACAATAAACCCACAACTATTCACTATCAATTTAATAACTAAAACAATAATACTAACTAGTATATTCCTATGAATCCGCGCCTCCTACCCACGCTTCCGATACGACCAACTTATACATCTCCTATGAAAACAGTACCTACCACTAACCCTGGCAATATGCCTACTTAACTCATCCACATCCACAGCACTATGTGGAATCCCGCCACAATGGAAGCGTGCCCGAGCAGGGACTACACTGATAGAGTAGACACGGAACTTAAACACTCCCACTTCCCAAAAAATATAGCTCTCTCAGGACCCCCCCCCTACCCCCCCCCCCCATTTATATCCACTTTCGCCCACTAATGTACTCTCTACATTATTTGCCTTTATTTCACTATGTATAATCATACATTAATGATATGCCTCACGCCTATTAAACCAGAATTACCATTTAATTATTTTGTATAAAAAAGTAGTATTAACCATGTAATTTACCCCCTCATTTTCCAGACGTTCCATGCTTGCAGACATAGTAATTATTGGTAACCATGAATATCCTGCTCCAAGTGGTGTCCCATGATCTAGTCCTTCCCGTGAAATCCTCTATCCTTCCATATAAGGCATAGCAGTCCCGCTTTTCACGTCCATGTATTGTTGTTCCTCCCTTCAATGCCTTTTAACAGGCCACTGGTTACACTCTCAAGGTCATTTCGACGGCCCGGAACCATCCCTCCCTACTAGCTTTTTCCAAGGCCTTTGGTCGCACCCTTTATAATGGTACATATCACCTCATGTTCTTATCACGTATGCTCGTTCCACCCCTGGTAGCTCTTATTTCTCTCTAGCTTTCATCTGACACCCCCTTGCCCGTTACCGTTCCCCTCACCGGGGCGTAGATTATCTAGTCCGGGTGGAGCTATATTCTTGGCCTGGCATATTCCCTCCCCTGGGTATATTCTTTCCATGTTTGGTAGACATACTTTTCCATAGACTGGAATTCTTCATTATTTTCTTATTATAAATTTGCCGCAGTAAACACATCTTCCGCACCCCATTTTCCAAAAATGAGGCAATTTCAATGCGACAAAATACAATAATCAATAATATAAAAAAACCGCACACATTAAACCATATCCGCCCCGCCCCGCCCTAAGAAGAAGTAATGATTTTAGGGAGAAAATCAAATAGTGCAGAATATTTATATAAAAATAATTATCAGCTCTTAAAATACCATCAATATTTATAAATTAGGTATATAATTTTGGGGTTTAACCTACTATCCCCTAATAACATACATAAATTTATTTTCTACTGAGCCGTTATGCCGAGCCTGAGGAAAATAATGATTTGTGGGAGAAAATAAAATTAGTGCAGAATATTTATATAAAATAATATTTAGCTCTTAAAATAACACAGAATTATAAAATTCTAGGTATATAATTTTGGGGTTTAACCTACTATCCCCTAAATTGCATATATAGACATAACCCCGTGATATACAAGCCTTATGGAGTGTATATAATTTTGGGAGAAAATCAAATAGTGCAGAATATTTATATAAAATAATATTCAGCTCTTTAAAATATCAGAGCCATTTATATTAAGGGGTATATAATTTTGGGATTAAACCGATTATCTCCCAAAATTATATACATCGGTTTATTTACCTCTGTCAGAGGAATTTTTCAGGGAGTAATGATTTTAGGGAAGACAATCAAATAGTGCAGAATATTTATATAAAATAATATTTAGCTCTTTAAAATATCAGAACCATTTATATTAAGGGGTATATAATTTTGGGATTAAACTGATTATCTCCCAAAATTATATACATCGGTTTATTTGCCTCTGTCAGAGGAATTTTTCAGGAAGTAATGATTTTAGGGAAGACAATCAAATAGTGCAGAATATTTATATAAAATAATATTTAGCTCTTTAAAATATCAGAACCATTTATATTAAGAGGTATATAATTTTGGGATTAAACCGATTATCTCCCAAAATTATATACATCGGTTTATTTACCTCTGTCAGAGAAATTTTTCAGGAAGTAATGATTTTAGGGAAGACAATCAAATAGTGCAGAATATTTATATAAAATAATATTTAGCTCTTTAAAATATCAGAGCCATTTATATTAAGGGGTATATAATTTTGGGATTAAACCGATTATCTCCCAAAATTATATACATCGGTTTATTTACCTCTGTCAGAGAAATTTTTCAGGAAGTAATGATTTTAGGGAAGACAATCAAATAGTGCAGAATATTTATATAAAATAATATTTAGCTCTTTAAAATATCAGAGCCATTTATATTAAGAGGTATATAATTTTGGGATTAAACCGATTATCTCCCAAAATTATATACATCGGTTTATTTACCTCTGTCAGAGGAATTTTTCAGGAAGTAATGATTTTAGGGAAGACAATCAAATAGTGCAGAATATTTATATAAAATAATATTTAGCTCTTTAAAATATCAGAGCCATTTATATTATAGAGGTATATAATTTTGGGATTAAACCAATTATCTCCCAAAATTATATACATCGGTTTATTTACCTCTGTCAGAGGAATTATAAAGGAAGTAATGATTTTAGGGAAGACAATCAAATAGTGCAGAATATTTATATAAAATAATATTTAGCTCTTTAAAATATCAGAACCATTTATATTAAGGGGTATATAATTTTGGGATTAAACCGATTATCTCCCAAAATTATATACATCGGTTTATTTACCTCTGTCAGAGGAATTTTTCAGGGAGTAATGATTTTAGGGAAAACAATCAAATAGTGCAGAATATTTATATAAAATAATATTTAGCTCTTTAAAATATCAGAGCCATTTATATTATAGAGGTATATAATTTTGGGATTAAACCGATTATCTCCCAAAATTATATACATCGGTTTATTTGCCTCTGTCAGAGGAATTTTTCAGGAAGTAATGATTTTAGGGAAGACAATCAAATAGTGCAGAATATTTATATAAAATAATATTTAGCTCTTTAAAATATCAGAACCATTTATATTAAGGGGTATATAATTTTGGGATTAAACCGATTATCTCCCAAAATTATATACATCGGTTTATTTACCTCTGTCAGAGGAATTTTTCAGGGAGTAATGATTTTAGGGAAAACAATCAAATAGTGCAGAATATTTATATAAAATAATATTCAGCTCTTTAAAATATCAGAGCCATTTATATTAAGGGGTATATAATTTTAGGATTAAACCTACTCACTCCCAAAATTACATACATCGGTTTATTTACCTCTGTCAGAGGAATTATAAAGGAAGTAATGGTTTTAGGGAAGACAATCAAATAGTGCAGAATATTTATATAAAATAATATTTAGCTCTTTAAAATATCAGAGCCATTTATATTAAGGGGTATATAATTTTGGGATTAAACCGATTATCTCCCAAAATTATATACATCGGTTTATTTACCTCTGTCAGAGGAATTTTTCAGGGAGTAATGATTTTAGGGAAGACAATCAAATAGTGCAGAATATTTATATTAAATAATATTTAGCTCTTTAAAATATCAGAACCATTTATATTAAGGGGTATATAATTTTGGGATTAAACTGATTATTTCCCAAAATTATATACATCGGTTTATTTGCCTCTGTCAGAGGAATTTTTCAGGAAGTAATGGTTTTAGGGAAGACAATCAAATAGTGCAGAATATTTATATAAAATAATATTTAGCTCTTTAAAATATCAGAGCCATTTATATTAAGGGGTATATAATTTTGGGATTAAACCTACTCACTCCCAAAATTACATACATCGGTTTATTTACCTCTGTCAGAGGAATTTTTCAGGGAGTAATGATTTTAGGGAAAACAATCAAATAGTGCAGAATATTTATATAAAATAATATTCAGCTCTTTAAAATATCAGAACCATTTATATTAAGGGTATATAATTTTGGGATTAAACCGATTATCTCCCAAAATTATATACATCGGTTTATTTACCTCTGTCAGAGGAATTTTTCAGGAAGTAATGATTTTAGGGAAGACAATCAAATAGTGCAGAATATTTATATAAAATAATATTTAGCTCTTTAAAATATCAGAGCCATTTATATTAAGGGGTATATAATTTTGGGATTAAACCTACTCACTCCCAAAATTACATACATCGGTTTATTTACCTCTGTCAGAGGAATTATAAAGGAAGTAATGGTTTTAGGGAAGACAATCAAATAGTGCAGAATATTTATATAAAATAATATTTAGCTCTTTAAAATATCAGAACCATTTATATTAAGGGGTATATAATTTTGGGATTAAACCTACTCACTCCCAAAATTACATACATCGGTTTATTTACCTCTGTCAGAGGAATTATAAAGGAAGTAATAATTTTAAGGAAGAACATTTATTAAGGTAGCAAAACCAGGCCATGCAAAAGGCTTAAAACCTCTACACAGATGTTCAAATCATCTCCTTAATACCCTAGAAAGTTAAGGATCGAACTTAAACCTAAAAGATCAAAACTTTTAATACTACCACTATACTACTTTCTACAGTAAGGTCAGCTAAACAAGCTATCGGGCCCATACCCCAAAAATGCCTAAACCGGCCCTTACTAATTAACCCAATATCATGACTAACAATCACCTCAAGCATCATTCTAAGCACAACACTAATTACCTCCACAACCCACTGACTAATAACATGGGTATGCCTAGAAATCAACACTCTATCAATAACCCCAATCATCTCCAAACCAAATCACCCACGGGCAACAGAAGCAGCAACAAAATACTTTCTAACACAAACCCTAGCTTCCACTACCATGCTATTCGCAGCTACAATAAATGCTCTCAGTACCTCCAACTGAGATATAAACCTCACATCAATACCAACAGCAACAACAATTATTACACTAGCTTTAATAATAAAAATGGCAGCTGCACCCTTCCACTTCTGACTACCAGAAGTATCACAAGGAACAACAACCCTCACAACACTAACAATCTTAACCTGACAAAAAATCGCCCCACTAATAATCTTACTAATTACCCACAATAAAACCAACACAACACTCACACTCACATCAGCAATCCTATCAGTAACCATCGGTGGACTTGGCGGATTAAACCAAACCCAAATACGTAAGCTAATAGCCTTCTCATCAATCGCTCACACAGGGTGAGTCCTAACCACAATTACAATAGCACCAAACATCTCCATCCTTACATTCATTATCTACACCACAGCCACAACACCAATATTCCTGTCCATCAACCTATCTAACACAACAACAATCAAAGACATTGGAACTATATGAACCACTTCCCCCCATCTAATACTAGTATTATCAATCACCATCCTATCTCTAGCAGGCTTACCCCCACTAACAGGATTCATACCAAAATGACTCATCCTAAACAAAATAATCTATCACAACATAATCATCGAAGCCACCATAATAGCCATAACATCTATCCTCAGCTTATACATATACATACGACTAGTTTACACTTCATCAATAACCCTATCACCACACACCACACTAATACCACTTAAATGACGAATAACCAACAAAAAACACCATTTAATAACCTCCACACTAACAATACTAACCGCATTATTCTTGCCAATATCACCAAACATATAGAAACTTAAGTTATACTTAAACTAGGAGCCTTCAAAGCCCCCAAAAAAGACCACTTTAGTCTCTGCCCAGAACTTGCGAACTATCACATCTCCTGATTGCAATACAGACATTTTAACTAAACTAAAGCTCTCTAGATTAGCGGGCCTTGATCCCACAAAAACTAATTAACAGCTAGCTGTCCARACCGGCGGACTTTAATCTAGCTTCTCCGTTTTTTGAACGGGAAAGAAAAACGGAGAAGCCCCGGGCAGCTGCCAACTTCAGATTTGCAGTCTGACATGATTATACACCTCAAGGCCTGGCAGTAAGGATTATCATCCTATATATAATTTTACAGATTACCGCTTAATCAGCCATACTACCTGTGTTCATCACTCGTTGACTATTCTCAACTAACCACAAAGACATTGGAACACTATACCTTTTATTCGGGGCCTGGTCCGGATTAATCGGAGCCTGCCTTAGTATCCTCATACGAATAGAACTCACACAACCAGGATCTCTATTCGGAAGTGACCAAATCTTCAACGTACTAGTTACAGCTCACGCATTCATCATAATTTTCTTCATAGTCATACCAATTATGATCGGGGGATTTGGAAACTGATTAATCCCACTCATAATTGGAGCCCCAGACATAGCCTTTCCACGAATAAACAATATAAGTTTCTGACTGCTACCGCCAGCCCTTCTCCTTCTTCTATCATCCTCTTACGTAGAAGCTGGGGCCGGGACAGGCTGAACAGTATATCCACCCCTCTCTGGAAACTTAGTCCACTCCGGCCCCTCTGTAGATCTAGCTATCTTTTCTCTTCACTTAGCGGGCGCCTCCTCAATTCTAGGAGCAATCAACTTTATTACAACATGCATTAACATAAAACCCAAATCAATACCTATATTTAATATCCCCCTATTTGTTTGATCAGTATTAATTACTGCTATTATACTCCTCCTAGCATTACCAGTTCTAGCAGCGGCAATCACTATACTACTAACAGATCGAAATCTAAATACCTCCTTCTTTGATCCATGCGGAGGAGGCGATCCAGTCCTATTTCAACACCTATTTTGATTCTTCGGACACCCAGAAGTATATATCCTTATTCTTCCAGGGTTCGGGATTATTTCAAGCATTATTACCTTCTACACAGGAAAAAAAAACACATTTGGCTATACTAGCATAATTTGAGCAATAATATCCATTGCAATCCTAGGCTTTGTCGTATGAGCACATCACATGTTTACCGTCGGCCTAGATATCGACAGCCGAGCCTACTTTACAGCAGCAACAATAATTATCGCAATCCCAACGGGAATTAAAGTATTCGGTTGACTAGCCACACTAGCCGGGGGCCAAATCAAATGAGAAACCCCAATCTACTGAGCACTTGGCTTTATCTTCCTTTTTACTGTCGGCGGAATAACTGGAATTATCTTGGCAAACTCCTCACTAGATATTGTACTTCACGACACCTACTATGTCGTAGCACACTTTCACTACGTCTTATCAATAGGAGCAGTATTTGCCATCATGGGGGGACTCACTCACTGATTTCCCCTATTCACCGGGTACTCACTTAATCAAACTATAACAAAAACCCAATTCTGAGTAATGTTCACCGGGGTTAACCTAACATTCTTTCCACAGCACTTCCTAGGCCTATCTGGAATACCACGACGATACTCGGACTTCCCAGACGCATTCACCTTATGAAATACAACCTCCTCAATCGGATCAGCCATCTCTATGATTGCCGTACTCATATCACTATTTATTGTATGAGAAGCACTAACATGTAAGCGAGAAATCCAAATACCACTTGGGAAAAAAACCCACATCGAATGATTCTACGGCACACCACCACCACACCACACCCACACAGAACCAACATTCATACTAAACAACACATTCGCCCCAATCCGTGACCTTATCTCTTATATAGAATGACCGTGGCCCGAGAAAAGACAGAATTAAACTGCCATCTGTTAATTTCAAGTTAACTGCATACTTATGCTCTATTCCCGAGAACCTAGTAAATACTATTACATGGCCCTGTCATAGCCAAATTACAGACCCTGTGGTCCTCATATGCCATACGCAGCCCAACTTACACTACAAGAAGCCATAGGACCCACAATAGAAGAGGTAATTTTCCTGCATGATCACGTCTTACTACTCACATGCCTAATATCATTAGTAATTATGATATTTGCCATAACCGCAACAACAACAATCCTAACTCACAATGACCCAACAGAAGAAGTCGAACAACTAGAAGCAGCCTGAACAGCTGCCCCAATTATGATCTTAATTTTAACAGCCCTTCCATCAGTTCGATCTCTTTACCTAATAGAAGAAGTGTTTGACCCATACCTAACTATTAAAACAACTGGACACCAATGATACTGAAACTATGAATATTCAGACAACACCCAACTATCATTTGACTCATACATAATTAAGACAAAAGATCTACAAAACGGTTCACCACGCTTACTCGAAGCAGATAACCGAATAATCATACCAGCAGGACTACAAACACGAATAGTAGTAACCGCAGAAGACGTTCTTCACTCATGAGCAATCCCATCTTTAGGAGTAAAAGTAGATGCAATTCCAGGACGACTAAATCAAATCCCACTAACCACATCACGAGTCGGAGTATTCTTCGGCCAATGCTCAGAAATCTGCGGAGCAAACCACAGCTTTATACCCATCGCAGTAGAAGCCATCCCACTATACCATTTTGAACAGTGATTAGTCAAAGACCAATCACCAAGAAGCTTTTACAGCATTAGCCTTTTAAGCTGAAGAAGAAACACCCTTTCCTCGGTGATATGCCTCAACTTGATACTGTATACATTTTCTTTACCTACCTTTGAACTTGGCTAATCATCCTCCTTACCATACAAAAAATCAAAACATTCACAATTTCAACAGACCCTGAAAAACAACAAATAAAACCAAACACCCAAACACCAACACTGCCATGAACATAAACATATTCGAACAATTTTCAAGTCCAGAACTATTTACAATCCCAACTGCACCCCTATCAATACTAATCCCTATCTTATTGATCTATCACAAACCCAAACTCCTGGGAAGCCGAATAACAATTGCCATTACTATATTTCTAAAAACTATTATATTAAACATAACCAACCAATTAAGCATTAACGGCCAAAAATGATGTCGAATCCTACTAAGTCTAATAACCATTATTATCTTATCAAACATCCTAGGGCTTCTACCATATACATTCACACCAACCTCACAACTATCAATAAACATAGCCATGGCCATCCCTATATGACTAGCCACAGTAATTACAGGAATAACCAAAAAACCATCATCCACATTAGCCCACATACTCCCAGAAGGCTCCCCAACCTTATTAATCCCATTTATAATTATAATTGAAACTATTAGTCTACTAATACGACCACTAGCACTAGGTGTACGACTCACAGCCAATATCACAGCAGGCCACCTTCTTATAACCATAGTTAGTTCAGCAGCACTAAATTTTATCAATACCAACATTACCCTTAGTATCATTACATCAGCCCTACTACTCCTACTCACCCTGCTAGAACTAGCAGTCGCTTGCATTCAAGCATATGTGTTTGTACTATTAATCATCCTCTATCTACAAGAAAACACATAATGACTCACCAACTCCACCAATTCCATCTAGTTGATCCCAGCCCATGGCCCCTTACGGGGGCCATGGGCTCCATACTCCTAGCCTCAGGACTAGCCATTTGATTCCATACAAACACCACTATTGTACTTAAATTAGGACTCCTTACAATTGCACTAACAATAATACAATGATGACGAGATGTCGTTCGAGAAAGCACCTATCAAGGACACCACACCAAGGGTGTACAAAAAAATATACGATACGGAATAATTCTATTTATTACATCAGAAGTATTCTTTTTCCTGGGCTTTTTCTGAGCACTATACCATGTAAGCCTAGTCCCAACCCCAGAACTAGGTGCAGAATGACCACCAACCGGAATTATCCCACTAGACCCAACAGAAGTCCCATTACTCAACACAACAGTCCTTCTCTCATCCGGAGCAACAATCACATGATCACATCACACAATAATAGCAGGAAATAAAAAAGAAGCAACCTACGCCCTAATAACCACAGTTATTCTAGGGATCTACTTCACAGCCCTACAAATATCAGAATACCTAGAAACCCCTTTTACAATCTCAGATAGCGTATACGGCTCACTATTCTTCGTAGCTACAGGATTTCACGGACTTCACGTAATAATTGGAACCTCTTTCCTTATAATCTGCCTAATACGCCTAACCTTACACCACTTTACAACAACACACCATTTTGGTTACGAAGCAGCAATCTGATACTGACACTTTGTCGATATCGTATGACTATTCCTATATATCTCAGTATACTGATGAGGGTCCTATTTCTTTAGTATAATAGTATAAATGCCTTCCAAGCATTAGGCCCCTAAAGGGAAGAGATAATAAACCTAATCACCCTTATTATCCTAGCTGCAATAACAACAATACTACTATACACAATTAACATCTACATAACCTACAAACCAGACATTAACAAACTCTCCCCTTACGAATGTGGTTTCGACCCCCTTGGAAACGCCCGAACCCCCATCTCAATCCAATTCTTTCTAATCGCAATTCTTTTCATCTTATTTGACCTAGAAATCATTCTACTTCTCCCAATCCCATGAAGCAATAATACGAACCCACCAAGCTCCACTATCCCACTAATCACAACCCTCCTGACTATTCTCACATTAGGCCTCCTATATGAATGACTGCAAGGAGGACTAGAATGAACAGAGTACTGAAGTAGTCTAACTAGATACCCGATTTCGACTCAGGAGAACTTATACTATAAGCCTCAGTAATGGAACTAACTAAAATCGCACTATATACAACATTTATAATCACCATTACAAGCCTTTCTTTACAACACAAACACCTAATACTAGCCTTAATATGCGTAGAAACAATGATACTCATTATATTTACAATAATAGTACTTTTTACCTCAACCTCCCTAACAATATCTCAAATCCCAATACCAACCATCTTATTAACTATCTCCGTATGCGGAGCAGCCATTGGACTTAGCCTTGTAGTTGCAACTACACGGACCCATGGCAGCGACTTCCTAAAAAATCTAAACCTACTATAATGTTAAAAATTATTTACATAACCACTATACTAATTCCAACTATCATAACATTAAAACCTAAAATATTATACCTAACCTCAACCTCCTACGCATTCATACTTGCGCTACTTAGCCTAAGCTTTCTAGAACCACAATCAAATACCCATCTCTACCTAGACTTCACTTCAGCCCCATTATTTGTACTCTCCTATTGACTTCTTCCAATAACTATATTAGCAAGCCAACACGCAATAACCAAAGAGCCCATCCAACGACAACGAACCTTTTTAATGATACTAACACTCCTCCAACTCTTTATCTCCCTAACATTCACAGCTTATAATCTAACCCTAATGTATATTATATTTGAAGCCACCCTAGTCCCAACCCTAATTATCATCACACGATGAGGACAACAAGCCGAACGTTTAACCGCAGGAACATACTTTATGTTATACACCATAACAACCTCAATACCTCTGCTAACAATAATCCTATTTCTTAACAACTCATCAAATACTCCAACATTATTTATAAATTTGACCCAACCAACTAGCCAAATAACAGAACTTATATTATGATTAGCATGTCTAACAGCTTTCTTAGCAAAAATACCAATCTATGGCCTCCATTTATGACTACCAAAAGCTCACGTCGAAGCTCCAATCGCCGGATCCATAGTACTAGCCGCTATCCTCCTTAAACTAGGGGGATACGGAATCATCCGAATAATACAAATCCTACCAACAACAAAAACAGATTTATTCCTACCCTTCATTGTCCTCGCCCTATGAGGGGCAACATTGGCCAACCTGACCTGCTTACAACAAACAGACCTAAAATCCTTAATCGCATATTCATCTATTAGTCACATAGGCCTAGTTATCGCCGCAGTTATAATCCAAACACAATGAAGCCTATCAGGAACCATAGCCCTAATAATCGCTCACGGTTTCACCTCATCAGCACTATTTTGCCTAGCCAATACCACATACGAACGAACAAAAACTCGAATTATAATACTCACACGAGGATTCCATAACATTCTACCAATAGCTACAACATGATGACTACTGATCAACCTAATAAATATTGCAATCCCACCTAGCATAAATTTTACAGGAGAGCTACTAATTGCATCATCCCTGTTCAACTGATGTCCAATAACAATCATTATCTTTGGACTTTCCATAATAATCACAGCCTCATACTCACTACATATATTCCTATCAACACAAATAAACACACCATCACTAAACACTCGTGTCTTACCAACACACTCACGAGAACATCTACTTATAACATTACACACTATCCCCCTTATACTAATCTCCTTAAAACCAGAACTTGTAATTTAAAGTGTGCGTAATTTAAAAAAAATATCAAGCTGTGACCATGACAATAGGAACTAGCTCCTCGCACACCCATCTGAGGGCGTTATAAGATCTGCTAACTCTTTAATCTGGGATTAGCCCCCAGCCCCCTCTACCAAAGGATAGTAGTATTCCACTGGTCTTAGGCACCAAAACTCTTGGTGCAAATCCAAGTGGTAGAATATGAACCTAATCACCCCAACAATTATACTCACCATTTTCCTATCCCTAACAATATCAATCACACGAACATCAATACACACCGCTAAAAACAATCTAATACTCTTATTCATTCTTAGCCTAATCCCAATTAACCACTTACTCAACAACAAAGAACTAACTATATCATCATCCCCCCTAATCATTATAACAACAGAAAACATTAACATTTCTATCACACTAGACACGCTATCACTCATATTTACACCAATTGCCCTATTCATTACATGATCAATTACAGAATTCTCTTCATGATATATACACACTGACCCACACTCCAACAAATTCATTAAATATCTACTAGCCTTCCTAATTACTATACTAGTAATTATCACAGCAAATAACATATACCAACTCTTCATCGGCTGAGAAGGAGTAGGCATTATATCATTTCTTCTCATCGGATGATGATCAGGACGCCAAGATGCCAATACAGCGGCACTACAAGCCATTATTTATAATCGCATTGGAGATATTGGCCTCATCATAACAACTCTATGACTAATAACTTCAACATCAATCAATATCCAAGAACTACTTATCCAACACGAAACAACAAACATAATCCCAACCATAGGTCTCTTAGCCGCAGCCATAGGAAAATCAGCACAATTTGGACTCCACCCATGACTCCCTTCAGCCATAGAAGGCCCAACACCTGTATCAGCCTTACTACACTCAAGCACAATAGTTGTAGCAGGCGTATTCCTATTAATTCGACTCCACCCAATCATTTACAACAACAAAACTATCATAACAATTTCTCTAATTGTAGGAGCAACAACAACCATATTTGCTGCCGCTGCCGCATCAACCCACCTAGACATTAAAAAAATCATCGCATTATCAACAACAAGTCAACTAGGACTAATAATAACTATAATCGGATTAAACCAACCCGCCCTAGCCTTCCTACACATAATCACTCACTCATTTTTCAAAGCCCTACTATTCCTATGCTCAGGATCATTTATCCACAACCTAAACAATGAACAAGATATCCGAAAAATAGGAGGACTTCTTAAAACCTCACCAATAACTGCCTCATTCCTAACCATTGCTAACCTATCCCTAATCGGCACACCATTCTTATCAGGGTTCTACTCAAAAGATACTATCATCGAAACAATAACAAACTCCCATACAAACTCATGAACCCTTATCATAACACTAGTAGCCACAATCCTTTCCGCCCATTACAGCACACAAATCATATTAACCACATTAACCGGGTACCCACGAATCAACCACAACACACACAAAGAAACAAAAGAAATTATCAACCCACTCACGCGCCTCACAATTACTTCCATCCTCACTGGTACCATAACAAAAATTTCAACACTGCAAACAACAACAATTATTACCATACCAAAAATAATTAAATTCACCGCACTAATCGCCACAATTCTAGGGATAGTTCTATCAAAAGACCTATCCAACATAACTAGCCTCTTAAAACCACAAAAATCAAACACACCAAACCTATTCTTCAACCAAATAGCCTTCTTTAACATCCCCCACCGAACAATCACAATCAACCTAATAAAAATAAGCCAACAAATCTCAACAGAACTAATAGATCTATGAACCCTCGAAAACTGAGGACCAAAAGGACTATCAAACACGCTTAAACCAATAATCCACCTATCTACACAACAAAAAAACATAATCAAAAATTACATAACCACCTTTACCCTAACTACTGCAATCTCACTACTACTAGTATGAACCTAAAAGGCCGAAACCCTCCTAACCGAGACCAACCAAGAATAACCAAAACAGAAAACAACACCACCAACAAGCCCCAAGAACACACTATCAAACCCAACCCGCCCTTAAAATAAAAAACACCACCTCCATTAACCTCTAAACACACTAAATCCTCCCAACCAGTATAAACCAACAACCCACCAACTTCACCAACCAATACCCATCATAAAAAACAAACAACTAAAACAACTACAAAAACAACAAAATACTTAAACCCCCCCACCCCATAATTATCCACCTCATCCTTCTCAACACTCACACAATAACTAAAAACAACAATCAAGCCACCAAGATATACAATATACATCATCAAGGCCGCAAACGTACGGCCAAGAATAACCATAAAAATACAACAAAAAAACGAAACTCCCATTAAAGCAATCACCCCCTGATATGGTACAACCACTACACCCAGAGCAACAACACCAAAAACCACAAAAACCACAACCGCACTAAATAAATAACTTATTATAATCATAATTTTTGCTCATTAGAGACCCGCGGCACGAAAAACCACTGTTGTTAATTCAACTACAAAAATGTCAAACCACCCTCTCCTTCTATTCAATCTTCTGCCCGTAGGACTAAACATCTCCACCTGATGAAATTTCGGCTCAATACTATTAACCTGCTCAGCACTCCAAATCCTAACTGGGTTCTTCCTAGCAATCCACTACACAGCCAACATCAACTTGGCCTTTTCATCCATTATCCACATCACACGAGACGTACCCTACGGATGAATCATACAGAACATCCACGCAACCGGCGCATCCATATTCTTCATCTGCATCTACATCCACATCGCACGAGGCATTTACTACGGTTCCTACCTAAACAAAGAAGTATGACTATCCGGAGTAACCCTCCTAGCCATTCTCATAGCCACAGCATTCTTCGGCTACGTTCTCCCTTGAGGACAAATATCATTCTGAGCCGCAACTGTAATCACCAACCTATTAACCGCAATCCCATATCTAGGAACCACCCTAACAACTTGACTGTGGGGCGGTTTCTCTATTAATGATCCGACCCTTACACGATTCTTCGCATTACATTTCATCCTTCCATTCACCCTAATCTCACTATCCTTCATTCATATTATACTCCTACACAACGAAGGCTCTAGCAATCCACTAGGAACAAACTCCGACATCGACAAAATCCCATTTCACCCATATCACTCCTACAAAGACACCCTAATACTAACCATTCTTATCACCACATTATTTATCACCTTATCATTTCTCCCAAACATTTTCAACGACCCAGAAAATTTCTCAAAAGCCAACCCCATGGTAACACCCCAACACATTAAGCCTGAATGATATTTCCTATTCGCTTACGGTATTCTGCGGTCTATTCCAAACAAACTAGGAGGAACCCTAGCCCTAGTAATATCAATCACCATCCTACTCTCAACACCATTTACCCATACATCAAATGTACGATCCATAACCTTCCGCCCCATAGCCCAACTTTTATTCTGAACCCTAATTGCTACATTCATAACAATTACATGAGCAGCAACCAAACCAGTAGAACCACCTTTCACCCTTATTGGCCAAATAACCTCAATCCTATACTTCTCATTTTTCATTATAAACCCTCTCCTAGGTTGATCAGAAAACAAAATCATAAATACTTAGCCGTTCTAGTAGCTTAGCCAAAGCATTGTTCTTGTAAACCAAAGCCGGGTAACACCCCTAGAACATCAAAGAAAGACTCGCTATCTCTAGTCCCCAAAACCAGTATTTTAACTTAAACTACTCTTTGAAAAATATAGCTCTCTCAGGACCCCCCCCCTACCCCCCCCCCCCCATTTATATCCACTTTCGCCCACTAATGTACTCTCTACATTATTTGCCTTTATTTCACTATGTATAATCATACATTAATGATATGCCTCACGCCTATTAAACCAGAATTACCATTTAATTATTTTGTATAAAAAAGTAGTATTAACCATGTAATTTACCCCCTCATTTTCCAGACGTTCCATGCTTGCAGACATAGTAATTATTGGTAACCATGAATATCCTGCTCCAAGTGGTGTCCCATGATCTAGTCCTTCCCGTGAAATCCTCTATCCTTCCATATAAGGCATAGCAGTCCCGCTTTTCACGTCCATGTATTGTTGTTCCTCCCTTCAATGCCTTTTAACAGGCCACTGGTTACACTCTCAAGGTCATTTCGACGGCCCGGAACCATCCCTCCCTACTAGCTTTTTCCAAGGCCTTTGGTCGCACCCTTTATAATGGTACATATCACCTCATGTTCTTATCACGTATGCTCGTTCCACCCCTGGTAGCTCTTATTTCTCTCTAGCTTTCATCTGACACCCCCTTGCCCGTTACCGTTCCCCTCACCGGGGCGTAGATTATCTAGTCCGGGTGGAGCTATATTCTTGGCCTGGCATATTCCCTCCCCTGGGTATATTCTTTCCATGTTTGGTAGACATACTTTTCCATAGACTGGAATTCTTCATTATTTTCTTATTATAAATTTGCCGCAGTAAACACATCTTCCGCACCCCATTTTCCAAAAATGAGGCAATTTCAATGCGACAAAATACAATAATCAATAATATAAAAAAACCGCACACATTAAACCATATCCGCCCCGCCCCGCCCTAAGAAGAAGTAATGATTTTAGGGAGAAAATCAAATAGTGCAGAATATTTATATAAAAATAATTATCAGCTCTTAAAATACCATCAATATTTATAAATTAGGTATATAATTTTGGGGTTTAACCTACTATCCCCTAATAACATACATAAATTTATTTTCTACTGAGCCGTTATGCCGAGCCTGAGGAAAATAATGATTTGTGGGAGAAAATAAAATTAGTGCAGAATATTTATATAAAATAATATTTAGCTCTTAAAATAACACAGAATTATAAAATTCTAGGTATATAATTTTGGGGTTTAACCTACTATCCCCTAAATTGCATATATAGACATAACCCCGTGATATACAAGCCTTATGGAGAATGTATATAATTTTGGGAGACAATCAAATAGTGCAGAATATTTATATAAAATAATATTTAGCTCTTTAAAATATCAGAGCCATTTATATTAAGGGGTATATAATTTTGGGATTAAACCGATTATCTCCCAAAATTACATACATCGGTTTATTTACCTCTGTCAGAGGAATTTTTCAGGAAGTAATGATTTTAGGGAGACAATCAAATAGTGCAGAATATTTATATAAAATAATATTTAGCTCTTTAAAATATCAGAGCCATTTATATTATAGAGGTATATAATTTTGGGATTAAACCGATTATCTCCCAAAATTATATACATCGGTTTATTTGCCTCTGTCAGAGGAATTTTTCAGGAAGTAATGATTTTAGGGAAGACAATCAAATAGTGCAGAATATTTATATAAAATAATATTCAGCTCTTTAAAATATCAGAACCATTTATATTAAGAGGTATATAATTTTGGGATTAAACCGATTATCTCCCAAAATTACATACATCGGTTTATTTACCTCTGTCAGAGGAATTTTTCAGGAAGTAATGATTTTAGGGAAGACAATCAAATAGTGCAGAATATTTATATAAAATAATATTCAGCTCTTTAAAATATCAGAACCATTTATATTAAGAGGTATATAATTTTGGGATTAAACCGATTATCTCCCAAAATTATATACATCGGTTTATTTGCCTCTGTCAGAGGAATTTTTCAGGAAGTAATGATTTTAGGGAGAAAATCAAATAGTGCAGAATATTTATATAAAATAATATTTAGCTCTTTAAAATATCAAAGCCATTTATATTATAGAGGTATATAATTTTGGGATTAAACCGATTATCTCCCAAAATTATATACATCGGTTTATTTGCCTCTGTCAGAGGAATTTTTCAGGAAGTGATGATTTTAGGGAAAACAATCAAATAGTGCAGAATATTTATATAAAATAATATTTAGCTCTTTAAAATATCAGAACCATTTATATTAAGGGGTATATAATTTTGGGATTAAACCGATTATCTCCCAAAATTACATACATCGGTTTATTTACCTCTGTCAGAGGAATTTTTCAGGAAGTAATGATTTTAGGGAGAAAATCAAATAGTGCAGAATATTTATATAAAATAATATTTAGCTCTTTAAAATATCAGAGCCATTTATATTAAGGGGTATATAATTTTGGGATTAAACCGATTATCTCCCAAAATTATATACATCGGTTTATTTGCCTCTGTCAGAGGAATTTTTCAGGAAGTAATGATTTTAGGGAAGACAATCAAATAGTGCAGAATATTTATATAAAATAATATTTAGCTCTTTAAAATATCAGAACCATTTATATTAAGGGGTATATAATTTTGGGATTAAACCGATTATCTCCCAAAATTATATACATCGGTTTATTTACCTCTGTCAGAGGAATTTTTCAGGGAGTAATGATTTTAGGGAAAACAATCAAATAGTGCAGAATATTTATATAAAATAATATTCAGCTCTTTAAAATATCAGAGCCATTTATATTAAGGGGTATATAATTTTGGGATTAAACCTACTCACTCCCAAAATTACATACATCGGTTTATTTACCTCTGTCAGAGGAATTTTTCAGGAAGTAATGATTTTAGGGAAGACAATCAAATAGTGCAGAATATTTATAT